TGTTACCTCGGGGACTGCTACCTTTAACACTCCAACTGCAGGCTCGGCTTACCTTCTGCAACTGAAATTGGATTGGGGACTGAGACTGCTACAAGAGGGAATGCCCCTACCATGGAAAGATACAGCCCTATAACCTGGTTTTCAGCAGATCTAGAATCTCCTGCCCCTCTTTCAACAAACTTGCTTGCTATCCCAGCGCGTCTATCCTTAGTTTTCGTGTCTAGTTTGCTTGCTCACTTCCAGAACTGATCTAACTAGAAAGAAAATCTCTGACTGGTCCTAGAGAATAACCTTACTGGCTTACAGGGCACTCTCCATGGCTAGAAGAGGGAAGGACAAGTGAAGGATGAATGGAAGCTAGCCCTGAAAGTATATGGGTGGCAACTAGCCCTCTGACTATATATGAGTAAGCAAATACTGGCCCTCGCTCGACCTATGATATCAGAGAATAAGCTAGTTTAAGATATGGGGACTGCTACTGGCATCTTAATCCCTTCAGTTAGGCCCTTTCCCCTGATGGCTAGCTTGATAATGGTACAGCCCTTTAGCTCGTTAGGACGGGATAGTCTTCGTAGCACTAAACTAATAAATAAGAATAGCCTCGTCAGATAGTTAACTCTTTACGCGAATAGACCTTTTTCTTTATCCTTTCCCCTTTGCCCTAGAACCTTATCTCATTCTTTACACAAGAAATCTTCTTTGATGGAAGGTGGTTCAAGGATGGGCCAATCAAGCCCTTTGCTGAAAGGTGAAAGGTTAGCTGTAGGCATCCACGGTGGTCTTCCTCTCTCCCGATGGTTTATATAGCTTGACTGACCTCTCCATCTCCCTTTTTGTTATTTGAATTGGAAAGTTGAAAAGAGGAAGGAAGATTCCATTAACGACGTCTCAAATGATGATAAAAGCTTGATGTCTTTCTATCACTGTCATAAGTGATGATGAAGATCAGGGTGATGAGGTTAACCCATTACCGAATAAGCATGAGACTATACTTGCCCCATATCTTAAACTAGACCTCCTTACGCCGGTTCAAATCACATAAGGGCAATAAGAGCGGACTGACGCGTCAGCTTCTAGGGCGCCTTTTCCTTAAGCATTTCTTTCTCCATCTAAGGTCAGGGAAGATAGGGAAAAGAAAAACCGCTTTCTTATCAATTAGAAGGAAGAAAGAAGGAGCCGCTCGTCCCGGGAAACGAACGAAGTATGCTTTGGTGAGCGAGAAGCAGCCAGGTATAGGAGAAGGGGCGGTAGGACGGTAGGCTCAAAGGAGGCGGCTCTTTGCCTGTCTGGTCTACCTGATTGGGAGGTAGCTAGTCTATTCAATCAGCTAGCTATCCCATCCCTAACATTCAAGGTGGTTGGTACTGGCTCAGTTTCACAGTGATCTTCTTTCTCACAGCAACCACCTTTCCTTTCTTTCTGGCTTGTAATGTTCTTTTACTTGATTGAATTAGCAGTGATAGGTTAGCTACTGGTAGATGGGAATCCTACTCCGACATCGGGTCTAGTTTTCCGGACAGTCACTCTTCAGGCTAGATCCGATCCGCTGGTATCCAAGCCTTTGACAGCAGAAGGAAGATCACCACCATTCTCAGCAGTTTACTGACTTGGCAGTGACTCATTTCCTTGCTTCTTAGTTTGTCTAGGCAATCCTGTAACACGTGCAATCCTGTCTTTCACTAATGCCACTAGGCCCAATCTCCGGAACTTGGACTTGGCAGCAGGTAACAAGTCGGCTATCTGTCTTACTAATTTCTTTGTGTGTTCTTACAGTGATCCAATCAATCGGGAGTGGATGCCAGGCAAGGTAAGCATGCCACTAGCTTTCTGACTAAAAAGGGAGAATGGCGTTAATTCATTGACTCAAAGTTCTTATCCAGCGAAGGTTCTCTTAATCAATTCTCTTTGAGGATTTGCCACCATCCATGAAGTAGCTGGTTCGATAGGACCAGGGTAACTCGAAGCCAAGGTAAGCTAATAGGAGAGGAAGATCCGCCAAGCGAGGAATTAGCCATATAAGACCTTTTTGTGTGGGCTGATGCTCCTCTGAACTCGACTCTCACACTGACTTGAGTAGATGGGAAGAAGATAGCTATTCCCCCTTCCTTTGTTTGTTCATGTCTTTCCAGCCGAGCGAGAGAATGGGTTGGTCTTCCTATAGATACTATACTATAGGATAGGACTTTATATACTATACTATAGCCATGCGACGAGTGGTCCATTCCAGGCAAGAGAGTGCAGGTTAGTTCCCTTTTCTTCGTTTTTCCAGTTACGAGCGGTACAAAGGAGCCTGTTGGAGTCTTAAAGCAAGCCTATCTATCCTGATCCTGCAGTCCCTGTCTATCTCTTTCCATCTAAAATCTCCAGACTCTATCGAGCCAGCAGTAGCAGTCTCTTTTAAGGCAGCCATTGATTAAAGACATTGCCTCTCTTCGTATCGTAGTAGGGATTGGCAGGTTCAGATTGTTCACGTGCTCAGAGAAGGTAACAGGTGTGCAGATTTTTTAGCTCGGATGGGTTCGTCTCAGCTAGAGCAGTTTATGCCGTGGGAGTCTCCTTCTCGGCTTCTTGTAAGCCCTTCTAGAGATTCATGGTCGAAAAGACTAGCAGCAGCTCCCGCTAAATTACGACAACAGCCCCTTCCATCTTCAATCCCTTCCCTCACAGCTCCTTCTCTGTGCGCACCGGTAATTCTTCAAACTCCCTTCGACTGCTAACTCTTAGCAATCTTATTTCTTATATACTTGCAGTTAAGTTCCAAGCCTGAGGGCAATGATAAGATAAAGAACCGCTCCGCACCCTCCCTATGTGCAATGCAAGAAGTTCCTTGGCTTATAGAGGTCAATCAGTCAGACATGCCATGTTCAGTCTAATTGCCCTACCTATAGATAGGTCTTAAAAACTCACTATTCCTAGTGTCAGAGCTAATCGACCCTAAATAAATAGTCAAGATCTTGCCCCTATGTCAGTTGGATTCGTGAAAAGAGAACAGCTCCTTCTTTGCATCAGTTACCTTGAAAGGCTTTGGCGCTTTTGTCAAAAAGTCCTAAGACCGGTAATGCCGTATGCTAAGATGCTAAGGCCAATAAATCCTTTAGGGCAATCAGTCTTTGACTCCCTTCCCCTTCTTGCCTAAGAATTCTTGCTTCAAGTTCACTTGCCTTGCTAATGGTTGGAAGTCTTAATGCTACTGTCCTTGGCTGCCTAGTTGTAGGCTGCCTTTCTCTCTCGGTGGGAAGGCTCTTTCCTTTCCTCTAAGAGGGTTGGGCGTACCTGGCGGACTTGCGCATTTCTTACTTGACTTTTTTTTTTGACTGTTGCGGTTACGGCTAGACTACTGTGCTCAGATAACCAAGTCCTTGCTTCATTTTTGAATGCAGTTCGGGATCGAACGAGGTTTGGGAAAAGAAAGGCTATTTTCCGTTACGGGCTTATGGATCTAGTGGATCGTCCCAGTAAAGTACTAAAACAACTAACTACTTAGTTATCGTCACTGGCTGCAGATCTGGCTTGGCTCGATAGGCTATGGAATAAACGGATGGAGGCAGGCTTGCTTGACCCTAGCCCTAGCTTCTTAAACAAGAGAACGGACCGACTCTAACTAATCCACTCCTAGTAAAAGGAAGGGTAAAGGCAGACCTCGTCCTACTTTCACTCTACTCTTTCCATTGAAATGCTAGCTCGATTGCAGCTAGATTGCTCAGTAGGGACTACTAATGGACTATCACAAAAGAAGTGAGGGATTGGACGACGGACGGGACAACTAGCTAATTGGGGGGACGGAAGGACAGAGAGAACTCTTCAACGAAAATCCATCCTGAAATTACATAGATAAGAAGATAAATCCTTCAGTAGGAAAAATCTTATTATTAATTAAATAAAAGAAAGAATCGTTCAGTAGGCTAATCTTGACAGTTTCTCGATTGAGAAAGCGGCAGGCCCAAAGAGCTCTACATGCCTTGCGAGGTCGTAGAGCCGGTAAGCCTCGTTCGCCTAAGATCGAAAAGCACTTGGTTGAAAGCCTAGCAACGAGAAAAAAGAGTCCCATGCATAGCATAATTTGTTGGTCAACAACCAACCAGTGATTTTCGTCTTCCTGAATTGGGAGAGCAAGCAAGAATCAGTCTCTCTTTTTTTTAGAAGAGTCGCCCTTAATACCTGATATGCATCCCTTGTTGCTTGCTTTGCTTTGGGCTCATCCCGTGCTTGGTATCTTAGATATGCGATATCACGTTCGATGTGCTCTTTCTTTATGAAAGATCTCTCCTCCCGTTAAGCACTCGGGTACAGGTAGACAGAGGAGTTAGAGGTTATGTAATTCGCTATATGTCCTTTTCTATCAGTACGATTCCCGTCCTTTGTCGGAAAGGGTGTCCACTCTTGCAACAGTCGTAATCGGTCTTTAAAGTATTCAGGACTCGGGCTATATGCCCTCTTTTCGATAGAGAAATTTGAAAGCTCTCGGCGCTAAACATGCGAGAAAATGCTCTCTTTTAAGGCCTAGGAGTTCATTCAACTATAGCAAAGTATAGAGCAGCGAATTCCTTATTATCTCCTCCTTATGGTAACAGGAATCTGTCCAACCTCTATTGGTCATCTGGAAAGGGTCATCCCTTGCTTCTTCGATCCTCGGCCATATGTCCTCTTCAAGCTCTCCCTTTTTTGGTTTTGGTTGGGAAAGGCCGGGCGGAGCTGTGGATGCTGAGTCCTTTCCTTTCCTTGGAGAATAGAAAGGATTCACTATCTCTGTCCCGAAGTCACTATTTGAACCAGTGAGTACTGAAACTTACAAACTGCCTCCAACCGTCAAAAACGATTAGGCTTCCATTTCAGAATAGGATCTTTGATGTAGCCCAACTCTTTGAATTTGGATAGATCCGGAGGACAGGACCTTGGCCTTCTTGCATAGACTTGGGCTTGCTTTGATGATGGGTAGGCTTGTCGTGCTTTTGCCCTTCTGTGGGCTTTCATCGAGGCTGGAAGACCAAGATGCGAATCAC